ATTATTTCGATTTGTTATTTGTTATTGAATTGCGTGCGCATAAAGACCATAAAACGCATAAAGACCATAAAAAGAGTTTCGTTTTATGGTTCTTTCATATACGTTTTCTTTAATTGAATGAACGTTCTGATTCTCAATTTATCAAAATACTTCAATTGGTACACGCAAGAAATAGGCTAATTCAGCAGCCTTTTGTTCAATTTCTCGTGGAGTCAAATTCTCATCAGTACGGGTCAAGGGAATGGACCCCTGGCCTCGGATGTCCATATAAAGAACACGACGAGCATAAATACCCTCTTTAACTTCTATTCTAACGGACTGAATATCTTTTATAAGGAATCGGAGGAATATGCGACGATTTTTTCCCGGAAATCCCCAACGAAAAATACAGACTATTCCTTCCTTTCTATCGAATCGATCATAACCACTACCTACATTCCAGGAAATTGTGCACCACAAATAAGAGCTAATAAAGAGACCCGCAATTCCGTAGAAAGACATCACGAGTCCTTGTGGAAAAAAAATGATTTGCTGAGGCGGAAAAAAAGATAGCAAATTTCTACCAAGATAACTGGAAGTTCCAACTAATAAGAAGCCTAATGAACCTAAAAAAAGGATCAAGGCCCAGCAGAAATTACTTATTTTTCGAGACCCCGTTATAAGTTCTATCCATATATCGTCTGATCGCCAAGTCATACTTTACTCGATTGCATTTTATTGGAATTGAGATAATACCCCAGAGAAATTTGACTTTACTTTTTTGTTTCCGAAGTAACTCTCATCAACTAGCACTAGTTTGAGGTGAACTAGCACTAGTTTGATGTCAACCTTTAGGAGTAATTCATCAAATTGGTTAAATCTAAAATAATAACATACTCTTTATTTAATACGATCCCACTATACATATCGATATACATATAGATTCACCGACTACATTTCAGCCATCCAGAGATCCTGATCTATTTGAAAATTGCTAGAATTGATATATCCATATATCATGTTTCTGCGGGCATAAGAGTTTTTTCCTTTATGTTCGGTGGAAATCACATGTTATACTATATTCCAATAAATAGATATCCGTGTTATGATACAAGTCCACGTTTTCAAAAAAAAAATGGATGAGATTGGGTCCCAGCGGATCTAAACAATCTTGTTTTTTTGAACATGAAGAAATAAAGAAGCCATTGCAATTGCCGGAAAGACTAGGCCTACTAACGGCACAAAAATAGATGGAAGGTTCAAATTTGTCATAGAAGGGGTACCTCGATTTACTATTTGTATCTGTTATTATGTTATTATATAAATAAAGATATCTTGTAATAATTATAATTAAATTAAGAATTTGAATTCTAATTAGATAATATTTATTATTAATAGAATTTGAAGAATTTAAAATTCTTAGTATAGATCGAAGTATCGATATATCTAAATCTAACTGAGTACGTATAATAAGAATAAGTGCAAAGAATGTAGAACTGTAGAACTAAATAAATGGACTTATTCATCTCCTCCATGAGAAAGATATGTATGATAATGATAATAAACTTTATTATTTTTCTTCATTTCTTTGTCTTTTGTTCTTGTCTTCTAATTTTATAAAAATAGATAAAGAGTTTTTTACCGATTATCGAAGGATTCGTTCGAATCCGACCCAACATGGATTTTTAGCTAAAATGGTTTTTCGGTAGATAGAGAAAGATACAAAACTCTATTATCTATATTTAAATTTCAAATTATATACCTAAGACAAGACCAAATTCGTTTTATTTTACTAATTTCACGAACGGAAGAACTCACTCTTGGTGATAAAGGTTTCTTGATTCGTAATCAGGAATATAGGTCAAAAAAAGAGTTATCCTCAACTTTCGTTTTGATTCTTTCTACAATTCGATCTTCTATCACCAAAGAAAAGGCCATTATTATCTTATTTACTTTGATTCCGATAAACTAACTACTTTTTGCTACAAACACAAAAAAAAATAATTGAACTTCGTGCTCTACTTGATTTTGCTTGACTTTTGATTCAAAGGAAAAAAGGCGTGGAGCTTAAATAACTCACTCAGAACGCTTTTTAAAAGATTACGTGGTACAATTAGGTCGAATAAACCCTTCTGGAATAAGTATTCAGCTGCTTGTGAACCTTCGGGTACTGTTTTATTCAATGTTTGTTCAATTACTCTTTTACCTGCAAATGCAATGTAGGCATTGGGTTCGGCAATAATGATATCCCCCAACATACCAAAACTAGCTGTCACTCCACCAGTTGTCGGAGATGTAAGGATTGATACATAAAATAATTTTTTATTTAATTGATAATCATATAAAGCAGACGATATTTTAGCCATTTGCATCAAGCTCAAACTTCCTTCCTGCATGCGCGCCCCCCCAGAAGCACACACTATAATAAGAGGTAAATTTTGATTGGCAGCGTGTTCAATCAAACGGGTGATTTTCTCTCCGACTACGGATCCCATACTACCCCCCATAAACTGAAAATCCA